TCGGACCTGATTAATCGCTCTTTGTTGTTCAAAATGAAGGGTTTCATTTTTGTAATTTTCTAATCGTTCCAAAGTGTCACAAGTGGCATTAATCAAATTTTCTTTTTCTCGTTCTATCTCAGAGTATCCATTCATTCGATACTCATCTGCTTCTATTTCCACTTTCTGTAAGCGAGTCCTGGCTCTTTCGAGCTGCTCAATGGCCCCTCTACGTAATTCTTCCGAATTTCGAATAGTACTCAAGATCCTCTGTTTTCGATTATCTAATAAATCATTTAATGAAAGTAGATTATCTTACCATTAATTTCACAACTTCCATAATCTCTTCCCGAACCAAACATGAATCTTTCGATTCATTTGGCTCTCACGCTCAATTATTTATTTTATGTTATGGGCATTCCCATATCTTTTTTTTAATGTAATGAGCCTACCCTCTCTTTTCTGTTTATATTCAAAAACATCGAAACTGATATAAGACCAGAATATTAGAAGGACTCTTCCGACCAGACAAAAATCTATAATTGTCAGCAAAGTTCTTTCTTTATTTGGATTTCTTCTTTATTTGTATTTCTTCTTTATTTAATTTAAAATTTAAATTTACAATTTATTTCTATATATTTTTTTTATTTCCTTTTTTTTCTTCAAATCCAAAAATTCCTATTTTTTTTTACGTAGGTCGTCGATTCGGCATTGGAAAAAAAGAGCAAGATGCCTATTTTTTTAATAAACGGTTCAAATCATTTTATCGATATGAGTGTTCTATATCAGATAAATTACCAACTATTCATTTTTAAACCATTTCGGTACGTTAGTACCGGTAGAAAGAGTACCATGTTTTGCCTGGACTTCAAACAGTTTAGCTTTAACCATGTTAATGGTCTCACATTATTGGTTGATAGAGAATCAAATTTACCAATAAGTCACGAAATGCTATGGTTCTTACATATGATTTCTTAATTTATTCAGAAATAATTCGTTGAGATCGTGCACTTTTTTTCCTATTTATCCTATAAAATGAATAAAATACCATAAATAAAGTGCAGTCGGATGGATCCAACCTATTCTTGAAATACACAACTCGCACACACTCCCTTTCCAAAAAAAATCAATACACCAAGCACTACACTTAGATTTATTGGATTTGTTGCTAAAATATCGGTATTAAACCCGAAACTCCCGGCGGATGGCCAGTGACCCAAGGAAAGGAAAGAATCGGTTACATTTTTCATATGCTCTCCTCTTATAGATAGGACTAACAAAGAACAGAGTTCTTTTTGTATCACTTCGTCGTCCCTTTTTGATCGATTTCTTTTTATTATATAAATTTTATTTCCATTTTTTTTTTTTTTAATGGGAGTAGATTAAATCTAGTAATTTAATTTGATAATTTTGAAATTTCTTACTTGAAGTTTCCAATCCAATAAAATACTTATTAGGTTAAGTCTTGGGTCTCATGTCAATTGTGAAATATCTCGTTTGTTGAAACGATTCCTAAAAAAAGTAAAAAAAGGTTTCCATTGTACTAAACTAAGTACGCGAAGGAAGAAAACGAGCGGATCCAGTAATTACTCATCCTCAAAACAGTCCTTCCTTTCCTGGGGTATTGTCTCAACAAATAAATAATTATAAGAGTAAACCGTTGATATAATTAGAAGAAGCAAACAGCAATTCTGAGTTAATAAAATAAGAAAAAAGTATAGCGAGTTAAAAAAATAAGAAAAAAAGTATAGTATGTAAGGTACTTTTTTACATTTCTAGGATTAAACAAAAGGATTCGCAAACAAAAGCGCTAACGCCACGACCAGTCCATAAATTGTTAAAGCTTCCATAAAAGCTAGACTAAGCAATAAAGTACCTCGTATTTTACCCTCTGCTTCTGGTTGTCTCGCAATACCTTCTACAGCTTGGCCTGCAGCAGTACCTTGACCAACTCCAGGTCCAATAGAAGCAAGCCCTACGGCCAATCCAGCAGCAATAACGGAAGCGGCAGAAATCAGTGGATTCATGGTAAGTTCCTCGCACCAAAAAAAAAAAATGGTTAATGATACAATCAACCAATGAATTTTGACTTCATTTTTTTTTATCATTTTTTTTTTCATTAAGATTTTATCATTAAGATCTATCTGATTAAGATCTATCGGGTCGAAATAACTAAAAACTCCGAATTGAAATGATAACATTACTGAATCGTCAGAACTATTTCGATATCTCATTTTGAGTTTCTACTCATAATGGAGTTTTTGTAAATACATATGTATACGGTTCTAGTTATTGCATTTCTTTGTTTCGAACCATTCTTTCATTCAATTCTTCTTTCCTTTCTTTTTTCTTCTAGATACTATCCTTGAGTTCATCTCTTTTTTGCATTTCATTCAATCCACAATCACAGACGAAAGAGAGGGACTTATATTGGAACTATATAAATGCAGTGAACCGCAATCAAATCAATCAATAATATATATATATAGGGTATATAATAATATATATATATTAGGAATAGTCCTATATAACTAGTAAATATCTAATATCACATATACATTTGTTTCTTCCATAACGTAAACCACCCACATTTTATATTGAATCGGATTCTAGAATCATTCCTCGAAACAGACACAGGGGCTGGACTTATAGAGATTACATACATCTAGTGTGACCCCCCCAACCCATCTTTTTTTTTTTACAATTCCGCAATATCGTCTATCTTTTTTCCTACGACTCTAGGTCGTATATTCATACGTATTTGTATCTATTATGTTCCCCAACCAAGTGGATTATCTTGAATCATGCATGAATTGGGATAAGCTTAAAAAAGACTATTTCGAAAACTAGTCAATGATGACCCTCCATGGATTCACCTATATAAGCCGCGGCTAACGTTGCAAAAATAAGAGCTTGAATACCACTTGTAAATAATCCAAGAAGCATAACAGGTATAGGAACTACTGAAGGGACTAAAGAAACAAGAACAACAACTACTAATTCATCAGCCAATATATTCCCGAAAAGTCGAAAACTAAGAGATAAAGGTTTTGTGAAATCTTCTAGGATGTTAATTGGTAAAAGTATTGGGGTTGGTTGAATGTATTTCCCGAAATAACCCAATCCTTTTTTGGTAAGACCCGCATAAAAATATGCCGCTGACGTGGGTAAAGCTAAAGCAACAGTAGTATTTATATCATTCGTAGGCGCAGCTAACTCCCCATGAGGTAATTGTATGATTTTCCAAGGTAAAAGAGCACCTGACCAGTTAGAAACAAAAATAAATAAGAACATAGTTCCAATAAAGGGAACCCAAGGACCATATTCTTCTCCAATCTGAGTTTTGCTCAAATCTCGAATAAATTCAAGGACATATTCGAAGAAATTCTGACCGTCGGTCGGAATGGTTTGTGGATTCCGAACAGCTATGATGACTGAACCTAATAAGATAGCAATTACGACCCAAGAAGTGATAAGTACTTGGGCATGGATTTGTAAACCTCCTATTTGCCAATAGAAATGTTGGCCTACTTCTACACCCGATATATCGTATAACCCTTTGAGTGTTTTAATGGAACATGGTATAACATTCATATTGTCCTCTGACAGAAATTGAACTTCAAAAAAGGAATTATTTTGATTCAACCATCTATTTCTCAACTCACTAACTTGAATCATTAATCGTATATTTTATTTACGATACCAAGAAATTACATAACATCATAACATAATATCAATATCCCCAGTACTTTTTTTATCTCTTTTTAAAAATTCAAAAATAGTAACCGATCCAATAAATCTATGGAGTTGCCAAATAATTAACTAATCTTATTATTCTTAATGATAATCAATGATTTCTTATATAGCTAGAACGACCCTCACAAATTGCAGATACTAATTTGTTAAGAATCAATCGGATTGAAGCTATAGCGTCATCGTTTGCTGGAATCGAAATATCTGCGAGATCTGGGTCACAATTTGTATCGATTAAACAAATTGTCGGAATCCCCAAAATGGAACATTCTCGAAGAGCCGTATATTCTTCTTGCTGATCAACGATGATCACAATATCAGGCAACCCCGTCATATATTTGATCCCACCGAGATATGTTTGCAAGGTAGATAATTTTCTCTTCAACATTGCTGCATCTCTTTTGGAGAGACAGTTGAGTTTCCCCATCTTTTGTTCTGCTCTTAAGTCCCTGAACTTGTGAAGTCTCGTTTCCGTAGTGGACCAATTCGTTAACATACCACCAAGCCATTTTTTATTAACATAATGACACCGAGCCCTTATTGCAGCTGATGCTACTGAATCCGCTGCTTTATTTTTTGTACCAACGATTAAGAAGTTTTTTCCCCTACTTGCTGCATCAAAAACTAAATCACAGGTTTCTGATAAAAAACGAGCAGTTCTAGTGAGATTTGTAATATGAATACCTTTACGCTTTGCAGAGATGTAAGGGGCCATTCTAGGATTCCATTTCTTAGTACCATGACCAAAATGAACTCCTGCTTCCATCATCTCTTCCAAATTGATGTTCCAATATCTTCTTGTCATTTTTCCCCAGACTTCCTTTTTTTTTTAACAAAGAGACGAGGTACCCTGAAATAAATAATTGTTCCGATGGAACCTTCTACGGGGGATTGACCGTTGATACACGACCCAAACCATTAATTTCTTTTAATTACTTATTTTCTTTTTTACCAAATCAATAATCGGACCAGATAATTGAAAGATAGTTAAAGTGAAAGGAAAGAATCTGCTCTTAGGAATCATTAAATCGCGTAAATGATTGTTCTGATGTCTCATGGAAATTTGTCTCATGGAAATTGTTTTGGACGTAAGAACAAAATAATTCTCTATGGTGTAACAAAATATCTCTTATTTCCAACTCGAATAGATTCTTTCTTTTGATTTCCAAATGAATGTTCTTGTCTTGCCTTGAAGGGTGTACTAATTTTTGGAATCCGGTACCAACAGGTATAATCCCCCCCAGAACAACATTTTCTTTCAGGCCTTTCAACCAATCAATACGACCTCGTAGAGCAGCTTTTGCTAAAACTCGAGCGGTTTCTTGAAAACTTGCTTCGGATATGAAACTTTGAGTATTTAGAGATGCCCTCGTTATTCCCAATAAGATTGCCCGATAACAGATCGCTTCGTCCAAAGCACGCCCTGCTCGTTCCGCTCGCAAAAAGCCGATTAATTCTCCAGGTAAAAAAACATTAGACATTCCATCTTCTGAAACCAACACTTTTGATGTTACTTGACGTACAATAATTTCTATATGTCTATTATGGATCTGTACCCCCTGGGATCGATAAACCTTTTGGATCTTATTAACCAAAGAGATACGACTTTGGGCTATGGTTAGCTCAGCTCCAATCAAGAATCCCCAGGGGATTCCAAGAATTCTTTGTATACGTTCGTTCCAACCTTCAACTCTCCTTTCTAGGTTCATCGATATTGAATCAATCGAACGCACTTCTAAGATTTGTTCCACTTTTGGAAGACCTTGCGTTATGTCACCAGATCTCGATTTTTCATATATAAATGTAACTAATGTATCTCCTTCGTAAAGGATTTCTCCATAATGGCTATGAACAGTTGCTCCTGGAGTGGCCAAATAGGGTTTAGCTGATCTTATAACTAAGGAGTCAACATGAACAATGAAAATTTGACCAGATTTTTTTACGTGTGATTCGTATTTGAATAGACATACATTTTCACAAATAAATTGTCCAAGGCTAATTATTGTAGATGTCTCTTCACAATAATCGTGATGGAGAAAGCACCAATTCAAATGGAATGGATTCAAAATTATGTTACCGCATGGATCGGGATTATAAATCCTCCTATTTTCATCTATTAAACAGTATTTAAGTACTTGGAAAGTCTGTTTAAAATTGTCAAGTAGCAAATATTTCTTTAACAAGATATGATTATGAGTTATTAAATAGTAAGATGAAAAAAAATTCGCTATTTTAGGGACAATAGTCCCTAAGGGACCCAGCAAATCCCTAATTTGGATTATGGGATCTGATTCTTTTGTCACATTGTTATATTTCGAGCCATTGAATGGACCAATTTGAGAACAATTGGATGATGACAAAATTATCAAAGATTGGCATTCCTTATTTCGATTCAACAACGTACCAATACCAATAGTTCCTTGATGTTGGGTAAGTGATTGAATCTTCGCCTTGGAATAAAAAGGATTGATATTGGTGCGATCTAATCCATTATCGGAAATCAATACGGAACTTGCCCTATCATACCTTTTTCCGGTATACGAAATAGTGGACTTGACTAACTCAATTCTTATGAAATCGCGAATCAGATCATTTGTCCTTACCTCAACAAAGGAAGCATGAACCTCTTCTATAGAACCATTTTTTTCTTGGTCCCAATTCAATACTAAGCAAGTCCGAACTAATTGAATACTTGTGTGATAAATTCCTCGAATTGACTTGCCATTTCCATAAAGGATATAATTGACAACTCTAAGTTGGACATTATCCTTTTCCTGCAAGAGATCCCGAGGGAAAAGTGTTGCTAAATTTATCCCATCAGCTATTTCATATGTGACTACGGACCGAACCGAAACAAAATACTTTTTCTTGGTGGGTGTGATCCGTTGGACATAGATCCAATTTTTCAATTTTTTTGATTTCTTAGAATTTTTTTTTTCCGTCTCTGGTGGTATCAAAATGCCGCTGTGCCTGGATATCTTATCTGTTTCTCCAGGAAAATGAATATCTCCAGAAAAGATTTTCAGTTCAATACTTTTTTTTTTTCTCTCCACTCGGACTAATCCGCCTACCCGGCTTCTTGTATTTAAAGCGAGTTGTGTATCTACTCCAATGATACTATTGTTCCGGACCATTATGAACGAAGATCCGGGTAAGATATGCACTTCTTCCAGAATGAAAAAAAACCGATCTACTTTCTGGTATTTCGGACTAAATTCTTTTGCTCCTCGATACTCAATCAAATCCTCTTTTTTTATGATTGAATCTACCTCTATGGTCCCATATTTAGTAATTCCTGAACTATTTCTTCTGTATCGTGGATCATCAAAATAAGCAAGAATACTATTTCTACGTAAAATACCATTTATGGGTATTTCAATCGAAATACCAAAACAAGGCATTAGTTCTTTATCTCGTTCTTGATCATATTGTAATGGGATAATGAATCTATTTCTTCGTTTTTTCGCCAAGAAATCAGAATTTTCTTGGAGAATAGAAGGATATATGAAATTCCAATGACCATTGGATATGATTCGATCAGGTCTTGAATAGTCAAGAATTTCCCTATCTTTTTTACCAGAAGTATCCAACAATTTATGTCTTACTCGATGATTAGTCATTGAGAGGCCAAAGATATATCTTTCTTCGAAAGAAAAAGAATGAACATTCATTTGATCTTGATCTTTGTGGAGCGAAAAAGACACTATACTGGATCTGCGCGGACCTCCTGCTAATATCCATAAATGACTTGTTTTTGGTAATAGATGA